TATAACTAGTTATTTCGGTTTTCTATTAGTAGCTTTAACTATAACCTCAGCTCTGTTTATTGGTCTGACCAAGATACGACTTATTTGAAATTAATTGAATGGACAAATCATAAAAAAAAGAAAAAGAAACTTTTTGCAGTATTCTACTTATTTTCAAATTCTTTACCATGTAAATTTTCAATTCTTAGTTATTGAGATTTATGGGCAATATGAATTAATATTTAAGGATAGATATTACCTCCCTTTTTCCTTTCTCAACCAAATTGAAATGATTGAAGTTTCTCTATTTGGAATCGTCTTAGGTCTAATTCCTATTACTTTGGCTGGATTATTCGTAACTGCTTATTTACAATACAGGCGTGGTGATCAGTTGGACCTTTGATTAATTAACACCCTTTTTTTCTGACCTCTTTTGTTTAATCCACAGGAGGTCAAATTCAGATTGCTATTCTATTTTTTCGTAAAATTTGCATTCTCGACCTAACAATAACAAAACACAAATGGAATCACGCTCTGTAGGATTTGAACCTACGACATTGGGTTTTGGAGACCCACGTTCTACCGAGCTGAACTAAGAGCGCTTTCTTATTGCTTATTGCAAAAAAAAATAAGACTGTAAGTAAAAAGGTTTTTTTAACTCCAATAGATCTTGAATTCCTATACTATATATAATATATGATATATATTATAGGTATGTCCAATTTGAATTGATCCTTCATTATTGCTCAAAGGCAAAGTAATAGGTAGGGATGACAGGATTTGAACCCGTGACATTTTGTACCCAAAACAAACGCGCTACCAAGCTGCGCTACATCCCTTTCAATTGGTCTACAATGTCATTGTAGAGAATCCCCGCTTTGTTTTCCACATACTTTTTTCATTTTATCCGTTCCGTTGATATACATAATTTTTTGCCATTTCTTCTTTATTTTTTCTCATTTCACATATGATATAACATATAATAATACTAAACTTGTATATATATATGAAAAAAAATATGACGCCGTAAATTTCGCGGGTGCCTGCACGGAAAAGGACGTTTTTTGTTTTTTTAACAAAAAATTTGATCTATGAAATTGTTGTACGTTTCAATTTTAATTAAGAATTTCGTGTACAAAACACACCCAAGTGACCTTTAATTAACTTGATATATATCTGTTGATCATATACGGACTTATATTTATATATTAAAATAAACATTATTTATTACAATTAGAGAAGGAGGATTTGAAATGCGAGATTTCAAAACATATCTATCCGTGGCACCGGTACTAAGTACTCTATGGTTCGGGTCTTTAGCGGGTTTATTGATAGAGATTAATCGTTTTTTCCCAGATGCGTTAACATTCCCCTTTTTTTCATTCTAGGTATTAACACGGGGGATTAGAGATACAGTTAAATATCTGTGACTACTAATCCCCTCCTCTTGTTTTTTTAGAATTAGAAAAAAATTCTAAAAGAGAAAGAATAAAAGCGGATTCAATCTCAGTGAAATGGGGAACTCGGGCCCAGGCTTTAGCTTCAAGTAAATTAATTTCAATTCAATTAAGAGAACGGAAGTGGAAACATGGTTAGGACAAGAGTATCATACAAGATTCTTAAATGACATGCAATTCTAATCTAAACTTCTAATCTAATAGAATATAGGTTCAAATTCTTGTATTACTTATTATTACTATTACTATATTGGTTGCAACGAAATCTTTCATAATTGGATTTCAAAAGATTAGCAACTTCTTTTTTTTTCTTCCTTTCTTTTGGAAAATAGAAGAGTTGAGTGAATAAAAAACCAAAGGAGGCTCATGGCCAAGGGTAAAGATGTCCGAGTAAAGGTTCTTTTGGAATGTACTAGTTGTGTTCGAAACAGTGTTAATAAAAAATCAAGAGGCATTTCCAGATATATTACTCAAAAGAACCGACACAATACGCCTAGTCGATTGGAATTGAAAAAATTCTGTCCTTATTGTTATAAACATACGGTTCATGGCGAGATAAAGAAATAGATGGTACTTGTGTATCGCTTTGATTTTAGAAAGAAGATGAAAAATGACATATTAACACATTTTTTTTTATATTAAAATAGAATATGTTAAAATATATATCTATTAATTATATATCTTAATAAAAATTGTAATAAAAAAATCCTATTTCTTAATTCTAAATTATTATCATTTTTGATCCGATTGAACGAACTAGGATTTTCGAACTAAGGAATAAAAAACCATGGATAAATCCAAGCGACTTTTTCTTAAGTCTACGCGATCTTTTCGTCGGCCGTTGCCCCCGATTCGATCAGGGGATCGAATTGATTATAGAAACATGAGTTTAATTAGTCGATTTATTAGTGAACAAGGAAAAATATTATCTAGACGGGTGAATAGATTGACTTTAAAACAACAACGATTAATTACTATTGCTATAAAACAAGCTCGTATTTTATCTTTGTTACCTTTTCTTAATAATGAAAAACAATTTGAAAAAGGCGAGTTGGTCCCTAAAACTACCGATCTTAGAACCAGAAAAAAATAGATTTACTCTATCAATTAAATGCAAATTAGAAATTCGAACTCAAACGTGGATTGATTTTTTGTTCGAAAAATCCGAAAATCCCGATTTGTTTGGAGTGTTGTAATAAAAAAAGCAAATTGGGGAAGAATAAAAATTATTTTTTTATTGAATCTTTTTACTCCGTTTGATTACTTGATCATATTATCATCATATTTTTTCGTATTAATTTTTAATTTCTATTCTACCTTCCCGGAATTCGTTCTCCAGGGAATTCTATGTAAAACATTCTGATGGATTCCTCCCAATCTCCTTATTTTATGATGTCATTGGAAATCATGTAAAGACAATTCTCATCGAATTTAGCTAGTTGTGCAAGTATTTTACGACTAATAACTAACTGTTTTTTGTACAGACTGTTTATAAACTCGCTATAACTATGGAATACCCCCATCTCGCGAATTTCCGCATTTATCCGCGTGATCCATAAACGACGAAAATTTCTTTTTTGCCTATCTCTATCCCGATGGGCCGAAACCAAAGCTTTTATTTTTTGTTGAATAATAGTTCGAGTAAGTCTTGAATGAGCCCCGCGAAAGCTTGATGCGAATAAACGGATTTTTGTTCTACGTCTCCGAGCTATATTTCCTCGTTTAATTCTGGTCATTGAATAAACAAAACTTTAAACTTTGATGAATAACTAATTGATTTTTTTTTCAGTTATTCTTTTCTCCTTTCTATAATAACAAAACGGATTCTTCCAATGTATAAAATAATAATTCCAACGGCTTTTGCTACTATAACCTTCCCAACCACGATTTTTCTTTTTTTTTCCTATTCACCTCGAAATAAGAAATTGTATTGATACTAGATATCAAACAAAAATATAATAAAAAAAGAGTAATATAGAAATGAATAAAGAAATAGTGGGTTCCATCGTTTCTATGGTTACTTTTTAAACGGTGAGGTCTTCTCTATACACCGGAGCCCCTTCTTCATTTAATCATTTAATTAATGCTATTATTAACTTGTACAGTTAATACTCTTAGGCTCTACCTATGACTTATCCAGTAATAGGTCTTTCACAGTGAGATCTATTTATACAGTAACGATATTTAATTATGAAGATTAGCCAATTAGCTGACCCTCTTAGTCCGTTCTTGCAAGAATAGAGGCATCTTTTTTGGCCTTTTAATTTAAATAAGATTTCCCCTGCTTAACGTATAATTTTTATTACTAATGGGTAATTCTTTTTTATGAAAATTGAGATGATTTAATTTGCACCAACGTAAACCAGAAATTTGCTAAATAATCGAAGGATATGATAGATCTTTTTTTCTTTTTTTAGTTTTTTTTAGATAGTGAAGGGGGTTCGTTCCTCCATTCTATCCTCTTTATCCGTACTGATCACAAATAATGGAAAAATTTTTCCGTTCTTTTGTCTCAGCTCATGGTCTGAACGAGTCGCACATACACCCTAGTACACGTTCCTCGACGCTGAGGACATCCCGCAAGAGCAGGAGATTTGGTGACATTTCTGATTGGCTGTCTTGTGTTTCTAATAAGTTGTTTAATTGTTGGCATGTTGAAGTGTATACATAATGGGCTGGTTTAGATCGATCCTAACCGGATGATTATGAATTCTATTTATATTTTATATTAATAAAATATTAAAAAAAATATTTAAAATAGAATTCTATTAATAATAACGGATATCAGAAACAGAATAAAAAACCCCGATAAGAAAAATGTGATTTGCGTGAAATTCATGCTATTTTTTTATTTTTTATGCAACTGCTACAAGATCAACAATTCCATGAGCTTGGGCTTCTGTTGCCGACATAAAAACATCCCTCTCCATGTCTTCGGATACAACCCATAAAGGTTTGCCCGTTCTTTGTGCATAAACCCTTGTGATAATTTCACGCAATTTAAGTAGTTCTTCTGCTTCCAGGACAAATTCTCCTATTTGTGCCTCATAAAAACCAGCAATAGGTTGATGGATCATTACCCTGATGATATAAGATATTACTCTAGCTCGTATGATAAGTCGACGAAAAGAGATACAGAATAATAAGAAAAAAAGATCGAATTGACCAACCGTACAGGCATTGTGTCCACATTGCATACGGCTTCTTTACTTTTACCTTTCATCGAAGAAAAATCTAGAGTTTCTCAGGCCTAGATCGGTAAATGACCCAATAACCACCCTTCCCTTGGTAGGAGTTAAAAAACAAAAATACTATGGTGGCTCCGTTGCTTTATTTCGTCGGTGAGTTAGCAATCCCAAAGTTTCTTTTTTTTTTCAAATAAAAAATTTAGAATAGAATCTTGTTTTTTTTGTACTCTTTCATAACAGAAAATCGAGTGTGAAAACAAAAAAGTTTGTGACGCTGAAATAGGTCTTCCCAATAGATACGACAAAATCGGAAATACCTTTTATCTCAATCTCATACTACTCTTTCGATACATAATCTAATTATAAAAAATTTTTATATCGAATTTGAAAAGCCATGCTATTATTACTTAATATTCATACTTCATATGGCAAATGGCGAAGGCATAGTTTTCTTTTTTCTTTCAAACAAAAAACCCATTGGCGCCAAGCGTGAGGGAATGCTAGACGTTTGGTAATTTTTCCTCCGACCAGGATAAAAGATCCCATTGAAGCGGCTAATCCCATGCATACTGTCTCTACATCTGGTCGCACAAATTGCATAGTATCATAAATAGCTATTCCGGGTATTACCCATCCGCCAGGAGAGTTTATAAACAAATACAAATCTTTGGTCTCACTCTCTATACTGAGATATACCATAAGAGCAATAAGTTGATTTGAGATGTCGCTATCAACATCTTGGCCTAAAAAAAGTAATCTTTCTCGATAAAGTCGGTTGATTAGGATAAAATCCTATCCTTTAGGAGCCGTACGTGCACCTTTTGATGCATACGGTTCAACAAAAATCGCGAAAAAAAATCAATGTGTAGATTCCAGCCCTCGCTTTTTTGATAGTGAGTTGAGTACTTTTTAACTTCTCTTTTAACGAAGGGACTTTTCTTCCATTTTCAAGAAAGATGGGTTTTGACCTGTTTATCTATAACTATAAAACAAATTCATTAAATTGATCAAACTAACTTCTCATTGATGTATTCTTTCATCGAGATCCAATTCAAATCACGATGGCGTTTTCTTGTTCCTGAATGGTTTTTTCAATTCTTTTAGGTTTGTGCTCTACTCCGAGTAAAAATCTGCCCGATTTGAATTTGCACGTATAGGGCAAATGCCCCCAATACCCTGCCTTTTTGCTACAACTTCCAATTGATTTCGTTCCGTCAAATACAAATATTTGACGTATGCATCATATTATTCGATTGAGTATGATTAACAGTTTTAAATTACTTCTTTGAAATTACTTCTTAATTAGATTATTTAGAAATAGAATATGATACAAATGGTAAGCATAGATATATTACCAATTGGATTTTTCTAAACGGAGCCTGGATATTTCATTTTATTGGTTATTAGTCCAAATAAGCCAACCATAAATTATTCTAATTGATAATATTAATCTGGATACCTACAAAGCGTAGATCTAATTGAACTTCATTGTCATTGGATTTCACGCTCCAAATTTTTGATGATTTAATCAATCTTTCTTGGGCGAAACAGAAGATATCCCAATCGGGGGAGAGAACGGGTAAATTCCATATGACCCAATATATCGGACAAGTCGCACTATACGTCAATCCAAAAAGAATCGTCCTCCCCAGGATTTCGAAAAGGAACTTTTGGAACACCAATAGGCATAAAATGAAAGAAAAAAGTAAGTACTCTATTTCACTTTGATGTGAAAGCGTATAATTTATTGTCTTAATAATATTAGCCTTTAATATAATATATTATATTATATTCTATATTAATGTGTAAATTCGATAAGTGATAAGTTAAAAAAAAAAATAAAGTCAAATTCTTACGAATAGGTCTTTTGAATGATAAAAAAATCTGTATGCAAGTGGTCATCTAAACAGGGGTCAACCCCCATTGCGTCTTGGCACTTATCGGATATAGAATAGATCTGCTTCTCTTTGTTCCTACAAACCGAATTATTACTAAAAGAATAGAAAAAATATTAACCCTTTTTCTCTGAGAGAATTCACTGAAAAGGAGAGGTCCATAACATAGTTTTTCCAGCGCAATAAAGTTACATAGTGTCTAGTTTTCATTCATAAAGGGGTATTTCCATGGGTTTGCCTTGGTATCGTGTTCATACTGTTGTATTGAATGATCCCGGTCGTTTACTGTCTGTCCATATAATGCATACTGCTTTGGTTGCTGGTTGGGCTGGTTCGATGGCTTTATATGAATTAGCCGTTTTTGATCCCTCTGATCCCGTTCTCGATCCAATGTGGAGACAGGGTATGTTCGTTATACCCTTCATGACTCGTTTAGGAATAACAAATTCTTGGGGCGGTTGGAGTATCACAGGAGGAACTATAACGAATCCGGGTCTTTGGAGTTATGAAGGTGTGGCCGGCGCACACATTGTGTTTTCTGGCTTGTGCTTTTTAGCAGCTATTTGGCATTGGGTGTATTGGGATCTAGAAATATTTTGTGATGAACGTACAGGAAAACCCTCTTTGGATTTGCCCAAGATCTTTGGAATTCATTTATTTCTTTCAGGGGTGGCTTGTTTTGGGTTTGGCGCTTTTCATGTAACCGGATTGTATGGTCCTGGAATATGGGTGTCCGATCCTTATGGACTAACCGGAAAAATACAAGCTGTAAATCCAGCGTGGGGTGTGGAAGGTTTTGATCCTTTTGTTCCAGGGGGAATAGCTTCTCATCATATTGCAGCAGGAACCTTGGGCATATTAGCGGGTCTTTTCCATCTTAGTGTCCGTCCGCCTCAACGTCTATACAAAGGATTACGTATGGGAAATATTGAAACCGTACTTTCCAGTAGTATTGCTGCTGTCTTTTTTGCAGCTTTTGTT